CGAATGGATAACAAAATTCACAACAATAATGCAGGGATTCAAAAAAATTAGGGTAAGGATTCATTCAGATTGTAAATTTGGAACGATACCTTTTCCTATGAGCCAAGCCAATAAGATGAACTAAAAAAGTTCTGCATCATGAACTATGTAACGTACACATCAATATCCATTATATTGCCGTATATTGCCGCTAAAAAGACAATAACATTAAAGGAGATGAAGAGAATAAATAGAAATATAAAAAAAATACGTATCTATTCCCCATATTTGCATTTTAATGAATATGGGGAATAGATACTCGTAGAAATTCATCATGTGCCAGGAACCAGATTTGAACTGGTGACACGAGGATTTTCAGTCCTCTGCTCTACCAGCTGAGCTATCCCGACCATTCTTGACGCATCATCTTAATTTTATGAGATTACTTAAGTATATGTCAATGACTCTATGTCAACTAAAAAAGAAAGACGACGAAAAGAAATATAAGACTTTGTAAATTTCAGTAGGAGTAATGATCATGTAGTGTTAATCATTCACATGAGGATTCGTTCCTCAAGGATAAGATGCTCATTTGTACGTTTATAAAAAAAAATTGTACGTGTATCATATATATCATTATATATTCCAAATATATTCTAAGACTTGGGATTGTGATCAGAAAAAGAAAAAAAAAAAAAGATCCATTTGTGAAAAAATATACTGAATAAAACACATAACGAATTTTTAAAAAGAGCATATAGTAAAAAGAATTATAGAGTTAAGCGGTCCTTTTGGGGATAGAGGGACTTGAACCCTCACGATTTCTTAAGTCGACGGATTTTCCTCTTACTATAAATTTCATTGTTGTCAGTATTGACATGTAGAATGGGACTCTCTCTTTATTCTCGTCCGATTAATCTTCAAAAGATCTATCAGACTATGATGGAGTGAATGATTTGATCAGTGAATATTAAATTATTTCTTCAACTTGGAATTGATTTGATTCACATCTTTCAATTGTGATATAACGATTCACAAATAGAAATTTGGAGTCCTCCTCATTAATCAATTGAAATAGTATTTCAGTACAAATACGTATATATATCCTTTATATAATTTCGATGGAACGATTCCTTTCCTAACACGAAAGGAAATATCGTCAACCCCATTTGTTAGAACAGCTTCCATTGAGTCTCTGCACCTATCCTTTTTTTATTCTCGCTTTCTTAACTTTTCTTTGCTTTCAGAAAACGGGATTTGGCTCAGGATTGCCCATTGTTAATTCCGGGGTTTCTCTGAATTTGAAAGTTATCACTTGGTACGTTTCCATACCAAGGCTCAATCCAATTAAGTCCGTAGCGTCTACCAATTTCGCCATACCCCCTTTTTTCTTTGAGATTAGGATCTCATTAGGATGCTTTTTTTTTTTCATTTATTATTTATTCATCTATATCGGATCGGATACCCATATTTTGTCGAATCTGAAATGATTTTATTATTTCTATATTCGCAATTCAATATACATAGATATATACCACATATATATATCTTTTTTATATACCCCTCCTTCTATAATTTTTCATGCAATTTGAAATACTCAACGGTCGATTTTTTTTCTTAGTCTTAGATTTTTTTTTGACCTTTCCGAATGAGAATAAGGGAATCTTTCATTATGATCGGGATTGGGCCTTTATCTTTCTTTCATTTTTATCTTTTTTACTTAGAGCGGACAGACCCAGACCCTATACTATATACCATAACTAAAAAAACCTAACTAAAAAAACCTAACTAAAAAAACGAAAATGGAAATATCTTTTTTATTCAAATTCAATTAAGAATATATTTCTTAATTTAGAATAGCTATAACTAATCTAATGGCTATAAATAATCATTCTTCTATTAATTTCGAATTAGACATTCGTTTAGTAATTCGAATATCTTTTCGATTCTATCTAATCCTAATGAAATAAGGATTTTCTAATGAAATACAGATTCGATAAAAATATCGAATTTAGAATTCTATTCTATAATAGAATTTACCTTGAAAATCCAATTTTTTATAATTCTAATGTATAAATTGTATAATTATAGATATTAAATCTTAATGTATAAGAATATTGTAATTGAAATTACTGTTTAATGTAATCGAATTTTTAATATTATTAATTATTAAAAAAAAGTGAGAATCCCCCCCCCCCTTTTTTTTAATAATTAATAATATTAAAAATAGAATTCTATAATTCTATAAATAGAAGATATTATATAAGATAATATATATATAATAAGATAAAAAATGATTAAAAAACGATGGATATAAAAAATATCAAATTCATATATATTCTAATAAGATATATATTATTAATGTGAAAAAAAAAAGATTTTTAATTTTTAATATAAAATAATATATAAGAATAAGAAGTAAAATAATAGAATTCAAATTGTTATACTCTTTTTGTTTTGTCTTAGAATTTCAAAAAATATTGATTTTCTATGTTCGTAATAATTTAATTATGTTATAACATATTTATTATGTTCTGAATAGCTAATAATAAACAGTTAATAACTAAGATCCGACTAGTTTTTAAGATTCCTATGCACGCACATTTTTGGTTATATGAGCCCGCTTAGCTCAGAGGTTAGAGCATCGCATTTGTAATGCGATGGTCATCGGTTCGATTCCGATAGCCGGCTTTTCTATTTTTGTTGTTTTTATTTTTACAAAATGGATAATGTCTTTTTTTTTTAGGCATAAAAAAATTGGACGTAGTTCGATCTCTGTAGAACAACTCAAGAAAAGAACCTCTTTTTTTTTTTTCTATACAATAGAATAAAGTTCAGATATTGATAGAATTCATATAATTCTTCTTTGTACTACAATACTTTAGTGGATTTCGCTTTATTTATCATATTTGTCATTTAGTTTAGTTTTAATTTCAATTTAGGAATTCTCAATTTTAAAGGGAGTCTTTATGTCACGCTACAGAGGGCCTCGTTTCAAAAAAATACGCCGTCTGGGGGCTTTACCTGGACTAACTAGTAAACAGCCTACAGTCGGAAGCGAACTTAGAAACCAATCACGCTCCGGTAAAAAATCTCAATATCGTATTCGTTTAGAAGAAAAACAAAAATTGCGTTTTCATTATGGTCTTACAGAACGACAATTGCTTAAATACATTCGTATCGCCGGAAAAGCGAAAGGGTCAACCGGTCAGGTTTTACTACAATTACTTGAAATGCGTTTGGATAACATACTTTTTCGATTGGGTATGGCTTCGACTATCCCTCAAGCCCGCCAATTAGTTAACCATAGACATGTTTTAGTTAATGGTCGTATAGTAGATATACCAAGTTATCGCTGCAAACCTCAAGATATTATTACAGCGAAAGATAAAAAAAAATCGAAAGCTCTGATTCAAAATTATCTTGATTCAGCCCCCCGTGAGGAATTGCCAAAGCATTTGACTTTTCATCCATTCCAATATAAAGGATTAGTAAATCAAATAATAGATAGTCAATGGGTTGGTTTGAAAATAAATGAATTGCTGGTTGTTGAATATTATTCTCGTCAGACTTAAAACTAACAAAAATAACAAGAGTTTTGATCCGAGTATTTTATCCATTCATGTATCATACACATGGATATAGGACCTTTTTCATTCCTTGTCCACTTTTTCCAGTATTTTGCGTATTTACAAAAATCATTTTTGAATTGAAGATTCATACCAAACCAAAGAAAGTTGTAAAAATGGTATCCATTGTTATTTGAGACATTGCGGTCAGTAAAATTAATGAATTAGGCAAAGGTACGGAGAGAGAGGGATTCGAACCCTCGGTAAACAAAAAAAAGCCTACATAGCAGTTCCAATGCTACGCCTTGAACCACTCGGCCATCTCTCCTACGTAATTATTATGGTCCAGAAACCGGGTCAATAATGAGTTATTCATATTCCATCTTTGGATAGGCGCCTTTAAGCAATTCGAACTAAAAAGAAAGAAAAAATTTTTATCAAAAACCGACTTCGAGGCCGTAGGCTAAAAAAAATGAATTAATAAGTCTGTTTTTACGTTATTTCGTACTGTATTGTACAATTCCTTTGTTTGTGGGATTCTTTTCTCACACGATAAGATAAAGAATTCCATTTTCGAATAGATTCCTACCTATACCTATGTCTAGATCTCGGATAAATGGAAATTTTATTGATAAGACCTTTTCTATTGTAGCCAATATCTTATTACGAATAATTCCGACAACCTCAGGAGAAAAAGAGGCATTCACTTATTACAGAGATGGTGCGATTTGATTATTTTTTTTTTTTTACCGATCTCAGTCTTAGAAGAAAGACCCATTATTCGAAAAAAAAAATGGAAAAAACCTACGCTTGCTGAAGGTGAAGTTTATAAATAAAACGAAAAAATCCTTCTGTCGTGTATCCCCGATTAATGCAGCCTCATATGCTTCAATTATGGATTTTAAGTATTAAGCGAAAGGTTATACCTATACTATGGGGTTAGGTTAACCCTACTCCACTAGTAGCAATAGGCGGCATAGGGGAAGAAGCACTACGCTTAGGAATCAACAACACAAAAACTTTGTAAAATATATCCGTCCTTTCTTTTCGAGATCGGGACTAACAAGAATGGTTGGGACAACAAACATCCATCTCGTTCGTATTTTTGGATACCCGTATAACCATCGAAGGCTGTTGAAGTGACTAATTCCAGGAAATTTAGTGGCGTTGAGGACAAAGATATTGTTGGAGTTATCCTTTTTTTAGCCAGTACCAACATACTTGATGTTAATAAAAGCTCTTTTACAGGAAGGTTGGCTAGAGATTTCTTGTAAAAACACTAGCCCTGCACAATTGATAATGAGAAAAAAAAATACTGCAATCTTTTTTGATTTTATGTATTAATTGTTATCATTATACACATAAAGGAGGAGCCGTATGAGATGAAAATATCACGTACGGTTCTGGAACGGAGATTCTTTGAACCGAATAACGACCGTAACGGATGTCGGC